AAAGTTCCATAAGATGTTAATCGTAAATAATAAGATTGTTTACGAATAAAAACGAATAAAAATTCGCATTCAAATACATAAGAATTGTATAGTAACCGAAATAATCTTTTATTTTCTTTTGAAAAAACATAAATAGATTTCTTCTGAGTAATAAGAAGACTATTCCAATTATGATATTTGCGAAGAAAGAATTGCAAGAAATGCAAAAAAGGAACATCTTGAATCCAACATTGAAGGATTTGAACCAAGATTTCAAAATGTATGGGATGCGGTATTATTATATCTGAGACATAATTTAAATGTGATAACTTGTCCTCTAAAAAGGGAAAAATGGAATGAATAGATCGTAAATTATGATATTTTGATATTTCTTCGAAATAAGATATTAATCGCAGCGAGAATGGAATTTCTACAATAATTCCAAAACTTTCTGCTATTATTTGAGAATAAAAATAAGAATAAAAAAAACTGTTGTGCCAAAGGAGTCGATTTTTGTTAGAATCATGAACTGAAGAAATCAAAGAATTCTGTTGATAGATTCGAATAATTAAGCGTTTAACAAGTGGTAAACTAGATTTATTGTCATAACCCAAAACTTCCACAGGTTCATAAAAAAGCGAACCGTTTGAACCATGATCATGAGCAAGTGTATGAATATACTCCTGAAAGATAAGCGGGTATAGGAAGTGTTGTTGCTGATATCCACCTTTTTCTAAATATTCTTGTAATTCTTCCATTGACTTACATTTCTACTTGAACCAGAAACAATAGGCATTTCTTGGGTTATCAAATTATACATAGTGCGATATGGTCAAAACAGGGTATATATTATGTTATGTATAAAAAAAATATATACCCCGGAAACTGGGAGTTCAATCAACAGATCTTTTTCCTCTCCCCTTCTATACCGATGGGATTATCTTCATTATTATTACCAGAGGGTAAAAAATCCTTTATTTTTGCAACCCGATCGCTCTTTTGACTTCGGAACAAATTTTTTATCAGTATACTTTTTCCTCTACACATTCGTTTCCAATTTAGAATTTATATTTTTATAATTTTTATATATTATATTTATATAGAGTTTATATAGAGAATAATTAGGATTTATTCAAAAAGAAAAAAAGGTCTACTCACAGGAGAACCCTTCCCCGCATCAGGCACTAATTTTTTTTAACGTATAATTAGATCGGATAATTATTCAAACAAATTTAAGATAAGATAAGAATAGAAGCTCGTTGCTTTTTTTTACCAGAATTAGAGCCTTAGGGCTCTATCCATTTATTCATTAGACCCAACTTTAAATGTGAATTTCTTTTTTCCCACTCAAAAAAAAAGCAAAACAAAATTTTGTAATGATCCGTTAAGTAAAAACTCCAAATTCTACTAAAAAGAATAAGAATATATTTTAAAATCCCGTTTTCTTCTTATTATTATTATTACGACATGCTGTTTTTTCCATCCATTACCTTTCAGGATCAGTCGCGGTCTTATAGACTCTACCAATAGTCTGGACGAATTCGTTGCTTCATCCAAATGTGTAAAAGATCATAGTCGCACTTAAAAGCCGAGTACTCTACCGTTGAGTTAGCAACCCAAATAACTATGATATGTAGATATGATCAAAAAAAAGCCACTTCCATTGAAAATTGCATTACACTGTACAACTACATCAAAATATTGAACTAGCAAATCAAAAAATAACAGATTCCCAATAGAAATGTAAAAATTTACAAAAAAATTGTCTCAAGTTTGTTTTCGTGAAGAAAACACATCTTCTATATCAAGAAAATAGATCTTGTATAACAGTTATAACAGTAAATCTGGCAAACCAATCATTTGAATGAAGTCAAACAAAAACCAATAGGAGGTCGGGATAAACAGAGCTATTTATCTACGATCGAATTATATTTGTTCGATACACCATTGTCAATATTAATGGAATCTTGAGAAAACAAAAAACAAATGCAATTAATTCAATAAATCAATTAAGGATTTTTGTTGGATTGGCACAACATAAAAAATCCAAAATTTAGATAAAAAACGGAAGGTTTCTTTAGTAAATAAAAGTACAATTTAAGTAGGGTTCGTCCCTTGTTTAATGCCGGAATGCCGGATTCCTACAACAAAAAAAGAAATGAAGTTGAAAGTCAATTAAGAAATTAAGATTAAGTATGATATGAATAGAACAAGAAAAGAGCAAATTAGGTTACTCAAAAATGAATACTAGTTACGTTTTTATTTATTTTATTATTTTTCTTATTCACCTTTTTTTTTCTAAAGCTCTCTCTTTCAATAATCCGGCCTTCCTTAAAATATCATGAACAGTTCCTGTAGGTTGAGCACCCTTTTCAAGAAAATAAAGAATAGCGGGAACGTTTAAATAAGTTTGATTCTTTATCGGATCGTAAAAACCCACTTTTTTAAGATCTCTTCCTTCTCTTCGGGATCGAACATCAATTGCAACGATTCGATAGATCGCTCATTGGGATAGATGTAGATAAACAATACCCCCCCCTAGAAACGTACAGGAGGTTTTCTCCTCATACGGCTCGAGAAAAATGATTCTAATCTTTCTGTATATAACGGCAAATAGACCCATAAATAAAATCATAAATTAGACTATGATTTGAGTCATTTTTTGTTCTTACTTATAGATTATAGAAAGAAAATATCATTCATACTCATAACTCAAGTTGGTAAATTCTGAAAAACTTCGAAGGTAAATCCTTAGACATTTCTTGAGTCGTCTCTAACCCCTTTTCTTTGTCTCATCTCGAATCTCTTTTTATTCTTAATTAGAATCCAAATATTGAGACAATTTTTAAAAAGCGTTTCCTTGTTCCGGAATCCTTTCTCTTTACTTTGTAAAATCATTAGGTTTAGGCATTACTTCGGTGATCCTTACTCTTTTGCAAAACGGTAGCAACATACCTTTTGTTTTTTTGTTATTTCTTTCTATAAAAAAGAATAAGAACGTCAGATTCCATTGTAACATGTAATAGAATACACTTTTTCATTGGAATTGGAATCCAAAAAGTTTTTACAATTTCGACAAATTTTACTTGCATTTTTTGATATTTCAAACTGACAAATTATTCGACTTTGACCCCTCGAATTCTATATTGAGGATATACTTACAAAGTTGGTCTAACTTATTAATTGTTACTAACCCTAGATTCTTCCCCTCGATAACGATAAATGAATCAATATTTTTTGCTCGAGCTTCATCATGTACTATTCCTAATCCTAATTTAGCAACCCAACACAAATTAGGTTCCTAACAGGAACAGGACAAATTATGTCGATTCAAGAGCATCTTCATTTCTATGGAAAATGGTGGATGTAAGAATCCACAGCGAGTCATGTCCTTCAAGTCGCACGTTGCTTTCTACCACATCGTTTCAAACGAAGTTTTACCATAACATTCCTCTAATAAAATTTCTCACGGGTATGGAATTGATTCAATACGAAATCATGAATAGTCATTGGCTCAACGGTATATAATACTTTTTATGTATCTTAATAGACAATGGATAGATAAATAGTTATCCGGAGAGGGCTTAGAAAGGATTTAAGTTATTTTATTCCATATTCTATCATATGACATATGGGAGAATGATATAATGAAAAAAAAAAAAACGAATAAACGGGTTTACTAAAGTATTATTTACATCTTCAACAAATTGTTTGGGATAGTGAATCATGAAACAAAAATACCATTTTTGGAACAAAAAATTAGAAACCTCAAAAGAACGACCCCTAATGGATTTCCAATTCCAGAGCAAAATCAGTTATTAACCAAAAACCAAATATTCAGCTATTCCGATGACTCAAAAAGGTCGGAAGTTTGTTTTCTCTATTCTCTATAATGATAATAATTTCTCTATCCAAATTCTCTATCTATATATTTGGATTATATATTATTATTGTTATATAATATACTTTTATTATTTATTTATTATATTTTATATATTTTATTATATTTATATATTATAATATTATATTTATATATTTAAATTTAAATTTTATTATATTTATTATTATTATATATTGTTATATATTATTATTTTATTATATAATATACTTTTTATACTTTTATATACTATATACTATACTTTTCACACTTCTTCGAGCGAGTACCAAGGAAATGAAGTCCAAATCGTTTTTTTTTTTTCATAAGTGCACATCATAAGTATGCATAAGTATGGAAGAGAAAAAGCCTTGTGTAAGATAAAAGTCGTTATTCTTTCATCTGAAAGAAAAAATCATAATCAAGAATTAAGAAGAATCTTTTCATATCCGTCATATACAATACAACGAACAATTGTTCCCAGGGGAATCATGGATATTTCAAAAAGAAAGGGCCCTTTTGACTTAACCAAAGAACCACTTTTACTGAACTAAATTACCGAAACGGAAATAGAACAATAATCTATATTATGTATATACATAGAACTTGTTCGTTTTATACATTTATAAAGAAAGATTTTTTTGACTTCGGCTTCAAGAATCTTTCCGCCAATTTCATAAAGTCAAATAAATGGAATATATAAATTTCCATCCATCCAATCATTAGATTGATTTCCAATTATTCATTGGAATACGATAAAAAAAGGGGGGTCCAGATCAATTCGTTTTTCCTATTTGTTCTCCCAGCTAACGATGAAATTCATACAAAAAACTTTGCAATCTTCAGTCTCCACTTAAAATGTGGAATTTTGGTGGGATACACCATTGATTTTCTTTAAGCTTTCCGTGGGAAACAAAAAGAAAAGTCCTTTTTTCTATTTAAACTCAGAGTGCTTCCTATCCTGCGACAATTCCCATTTCATAGCATAGATATGATAGATAGGAAACATAAAGTTTCCCTAAGTAATTAACTGCAATATGAATATGAGTATTGATAGTTCAAACATACTCTGAATGGGAATGCTCCACCAAAAAACTCTTTTTTTGAATTAAGAATTCCAAGATATTTCTTTATATCTTTTATACCCGTACACTCGATTACGCTTGTGAAAAATCAAACGAAAGACAAGATATAATTCTGAGAATTCTTCCTATACTATAATTCAGAACAAACAAAGGAGTGGATCGCATTGTATTCAAGATGAAACAGAAAATTGTTATTGTTAAAGAGAAGAATTTTTCATTTTTAGAAGATAAGATCTGGGACGGAAGGATTCGAACCTCCGAATGACGGGACCAAAACCCGCTGCCTTACCACTTGGCCACGCCCCATTTAGATTTATACTCGATACTGAGAAAGACTAATATTAGTATTAATCATTCGTCAATCCCAACCTAAATACATATGAAATACATTCTTGCTAGGATTCCACACATTTCAATATGGAATTCCAAAATTTATTGATCATTACATAAAATGGAATTAAGATATTGTATGAAACTATAATTCCTTGTATTCTCATTTGAGAATGAAAGGAAAGATTTTGGATTTGGGAAAGTTCGAAGAAAAAGAAGGATTTTTTTGACCTGCCTTTTCATTTCTCCCTGATAAAAAGAACTCAACCAAAATCCAATTTTCTAATCTACAAGAATGAAATGTTTTTTATGCTTAATATCGTTAGTTTAATCTGTATCTGTCTTAATTCTACCCTTTATTCCAGTAGTTTTTTCTTCGCCAAATTGCCGGAGGCCTATGCCTTTTTCAATCCAATCGTAGATATTATGCCTATCATACCTCTACTATTTTTTCTCTTAGCCTTTGTTTGGCAAGCTGCTGTAAGTTTTCGATAAAATCTTTTACACTTTTCCAAATTCATGATTTATAAAAAAAAATTCTAAAAATTGGTAAGATCCGATAAGATAAGTCTTATATTATGATTATGAACCCTCAATTCCAAAAAGGAAATTCCTGTATATTGAAATTGAATTATATTGAATAACTTATATTGAATAACTGCGGTAAGAAAATAAATTTGGATCCACTTTTTTTCTCGTTCTGACCTTCCAGTAAACAAGGGCTTTCCAAGGACCCCGCAATACCTAATAATGGATATGGGAAAAAAAGTTTGGTAATGAGGGAATCAGAATCTTTTACAATACAAAGAAATTATTCAAATTACTTTTTTTTTCAAGAAAAGAATTTATTTTGAGGTGTTATGTCAAAAAAATCTATGTCTATGTGAGAAAAATAGGCAATCTATTTCCTTTTTCCAAAAAAAAATAATCTTGGAGATTGTGTAATGCTTACTCTCAAACTCTTCGTTTACACAGTAGTTATATTTTTTGTTTCTCTCTTCATCTTTGGATTCTTATCTAATGATCCCGGCCGTAATCCTGGACGTGAGGAATAAAAAAAGAAAAAATTTCCAATTGGAAAGTCTGAAGTGATCAGAAGGGGCGGAGAGAGAGGGATTCGAACCCTCGGTACGAATAACTCGTACAACAGATTAGCAATCTGCCGCTTTAGTCCACTCAGCCATCTCTCCCAATTCCAAATTGGGAAATTTGGATGTGATACATGAAGTAAAAGAGATTGAAAAAAAATCCTCATATTATTTCTTTTTTATAAGTATAAGGATAAGGATAAAATAACGATAATAATATATTCTAAATAAAACAAGAAATAATATATAAAAATAGATAAGATATCTATTTCGTTTCGAATAGAATAGATATAGAAAAAATACCTTATTTCTATTTATTTGATTTTGTTTAATTTTGTAAGAAAGGGTCATTCCCGTCATTCCCCCGGCCTGGTTAAGTACTGGCCGGGCCATTACTTCTTTTTTTCTGATGAATCGTTCATAGATCAAACGGTCTAATCATTTTTGATTTGATAGCAAATCAAAAATACTTGTTATTGAAGCAACAAAAAAGACAATTTTCATCCCCATTCCTATGATAGAAGTATGATTTTTTTTTAGTATTTTAGTATTTTTAGTATTATTAATACTATATCTATATCTATTAATACTATACTATAATATAATCTATATCTATATATTATTGTCTATATATTCAATATTAATATATTAAGATATATATATATTTCTATAATTATAATTGAATATATTATTATATTATTTGAATTTTATGGTAATGGTATATATTAATATATTACATAATATAAAATATACTACTATAGACTATAGATATAATTATGAATATGAAATATGAATATTATATGAATATTCAAAAATGAATATTAAACAATATCAATATAAAAAATGAAACACACATATTTATAACATAACTCATTTACTTGTTCAAGGGACAAACTTTATTGGGAACATTTGAAATCCAATTGACACGAATTCAAATTCATAAAATACGGCAATTGAGGGGGGGTTGAAAACAAAAAAAGAAATGCGGAATTTTATGTCCAACTTCAATAATTCCTCCGATTCGGTATTGTCAGTAATGACTTTCAGCAAACGAAAAAAAGTAGAACTTTTGACTTGAATTATGAATTAGGTTATTGAAATAAGTTTTCTGCTCTTTGCCTATATATTTTTTTTAAGTACCATA